GAGGTTTTTTAAAACCACCTGTGAGATACACACGAAATACGTGCAGGATTATCATTAGGACCATCATACTTGCCGACCATCGATGAACCGATCGGATTAACCAACCAAAGTTAGCTTCCGTCATTATGTATTGAACAGAAGCAAAAGCCTCAGTAACGGTCGGACGGTAGTAAAAAGTCATAGCAAAGCCTGTAGCTACTTGTACTAAAAAACAAGTAAGCGTAATTCCTCCTAGACAATAAAATATGTTGACATGAGGAGGAACGTATTTACTAGTTATATCATCTGCAATCGCCTGAATCTCGAGACGTTCTTCGAACCAATCGTAAACTTTATTGAGATAGGTAACCCGGGGAGACTCCCCCTCCGAGAACCGTATATGAGAATTTCATCTCGTACAGCTCAAACAAAAACACCCAAATACTGGGTGAAAAGGGTATGGAATAGAAAATTGGAAACTTCTTAATCTTCTGATTCAATCTTATCTAAAGATACGAAAGAGTCAAAATCAGAAAGCTCTTCTTTGTGGTTATAATTAGAATGCCAAAAAATCAAGTCGGCTCCCTTGTCTTTATGTTGATCGTTACAGGCCTCTTGAATCTTCTATTTACCTATTTCTTTTTCTTTGATTTGTTATTTTTATTTGTATGTAATGCGGTTTTACTTTTGTTTTCTTTATTATTGATAGGAATTTTCTTGTTAAGACCCTATGAATCAATTGAAACCTCAGATTCATACTAGAACCACGATGATTCAATAAAACCTTCAAACTAAGTCCAAAGATTCCCCGAGTAAGAACCATTGGATCATCATTTATTCAACGAGGAGAATAGATAAATTTACTAAAAATACAAAGAAACATTTGTCCTTTGAGCAAAATCAAAGCAGAAATGGGAATTTGAAAGATTTTTCTTCTTTCAATTTCTAACTTTTTCTAATTTTGGAATCCGGCCGCGAGGTCTGAATATTAAGTATGAATCATAGTTCGAATACTTCGTGATCTATTTCATGTATTCCGTGCTCCAGATACTAGAATAAATATCCGACGGGGTAAAACCATCTCTATCAAGACGACAGACCCATTCTCTGTACTATCAATAGGATCAATTATAACAAGTCACACACTCATATTCCGGAAATACAGAAACAAAAAAATTGCGCGGTCGAACTACCAAGTCGAACTACCAAAAAAAAATGAGCTAAAATCAAAATCCGGGACCTAAATGCTTCCCTTTTTGTATTTAAAAGCTAGGATTTTGTGGTTCTTGTAACTCTAATTCAGTGAAATTCCATCCAGTAAAACGGAAGAATTATAAATCTCCAAAATAATAGATAGGAATATCGCAAATAGGGCCATTGCGACACCCATCAAAGGAGTAGTTCCCCATCCAGGAGCTACTTTACCATATTCCGAATTCAATGGTTTCAATAAATCCCCTACAGCAGTTCGTCTTGGACCAGATCTAGAACTACCCTCAACAGTTTGTGCAGCCATAAATCCTATTTTGTATTCATTGAGATCTGTTGACTTTGTATACCATTCCGTTGTAAATAAACGATCTTATCATAGATCCATTGTGGTCTTGAAATTATATAAGAATGGAAACAGCAACCCTAGTCGCCATCTCTATATCTGGTTTACTTGTAAGTTTTACTGGGTACGCCTTATATACTGCTTTTGGGCAACCCTCTCAACAACTAAGGGATCCATTCGAAGAACACGGGGACTAGTTGACGTAATGGGCCTCCCAATATTGCAATATTGGGAGGCCCATTACGTCAATTGAGATAATGAAAAATCATTTCATTTTTTTAGTTGGAACTTTAGGCGGTTCTCGAAAAAAGATAGCGAAAAAAATGATCCCTAAAGTCGAGACTAAGAGGAATGTATAAACCAATGCTTCCATAAATTCGATCGCGGTTTACAATTATAGCTTCCATACCTGTTTATTTGGGATTATCTCCCGAATTAAAGAAAAAAGAAGAATCAAAGAAAAGGCGGCGTTTTCAATCCAGATTTCTTCAGTACCTTATGTAAAATCACAAACAGAAAATAGAAACCAGAAGCGAAAAATAACAGAGCAATGTTGCATCAGACTATTTGCCTTCTTGTCGTTGGATCTCCAAGTTTTTGGAATGCTCCAAATTCCACTTGAGCATCCAAATCTGGGTCAATACCAGCAAAAACATCTCTGAACAGGGTTCTAGCACCATGCCAAATGTGTCCGAAGAAGAAGAGCAGAGCAAACGAAGCATGTCCAAAAGTAAACCAACCCCTTGGACTGCTACGAAAAACACCATCGGATTTCAAAGTAGCACGATCTAATTCAAAAATTTCACCCAATTGAGCACGTCTAGCATATTTTTTCACAGTAGCCGGATCACTATAACTCACTCCATTCAGTTCGCCACCATAGAACTCAACAGTTACACCTACTTGTTCGACACTATACTTCGATTCTGCCCTTCTAAAAGGAACATCGGCTCTAACAATTCCATCTCCGTCTACCAAAACAACTGGAAATGTTTCAAAAAAAGTAGGCATACGACGTACAAAAAGTTCACGCCCTTCTTTATCTCTAAAGATAGGGTGTCCTAACCACCCGACAGCTATTCCATCCCCGTTATCCATTGAACCCGCTCTGAATAATCCCCCTTTCGCCGGATTATTTCCGATGTAATCATAAAAAGCTAATTTTTCAGGAATTTTAGACCAAGCTTCTGATAAACTTTGATTTTCGGCTAGTCCAGCACTAACTCTTCGATATATTTCTTGCTGAAAGTATCCCTGATCCCATTGATAACGGGTGGGACCAAATAATTCGATGGGGGTAGTTGCTGAACCATACCACATAGTTCCAGCAACAACAAAAGCTGCAAAAAAGACAGCAGCGATGCTGCTGGAAAGAACGGTTTCAATATTGCCCATACGTAATCCTTTGTATAGACGTTGAGGCGGACGGACACTAAGATGGAATAAGCCTGCTAAGATGCCCAATGTCCCTGCTGCAATATGATGAGAGGCTATTCCTCCTGGAACAAAAGGGTCAAAACCTTCCACACCCCACGCTGGATTTACAGCCTGTACCTTTCCAGTTAGTCCATAAGGGTCGGACACCCATATTCCAGGACCATACAATCCTGTTACATGAAATGCGCCAAACCCAAAACAAGCTACTCCGGAGAGAAATAAATGAATTCCAAAGATCTTAGGCAAATCCAAAGAAGGTTTTCCTGTACGTTCATCACCAAATATTTCTAGATCCCAATACACCCAATGCCAAATAGCTGCCAAGAAGCACAAGCCAGAAAACACAATATGTGCCCCAGCTACACCTTCGTAACTCCAAATACCCGGATTCGTTATCGTCCCTCCTGTAATACTCCAACCGCCCCATGAATTGGTTATTCCTAAACGAGTCATGAAGGGTATAACGAACATACCTTGTCTCCACATTGGATCAAGAACGGGGTCGGAGGGATCAAAAACTGCTAATTCATATAGAGCCATTGAACCGGCCCAACCAGCAACCAGAGCTGTATGCATTATATGGACAGAAAGCAAACGACCGGGATCATTCAATACGACGGTATGAACACGATACCAAGGCAAACCCATGGGAATACCCCTTTATCAACAAAAAATAGACACTATGTAACTTTATTGCATTATTGCATTGAAAAAAAAACTATGCTATGGACCGCCCTTTTTTTTTTCAGCCGATTCTCTCGGAAAAAGGATTAATATTTGTTCTATTCTTTTAGTATTTAGTAATAATGGAACAGTTCGGTTCGTAGGAAAAAAGAGAAGCAGATCTATTCTATACTCGATAAGTACCAATACGCAATGGGGGTTGATTCCCTTTTCTATGAGCGAATGCATCTATATTTGGTCATCATTCAAAGGACCTATTCGTAAGAATTTTCCTTTCTTCATTCTGTTTTCCTTTACTTTATTTTCTGAACTTATTCAATCTATATATAAAATATGATAAAGGTCGATATTATTAAGATAATAAGCACATTATTACGCTTCCACATCAAAGTGAAATAGAGTACTTAATTCTTTTTTCTTTCAGTTTATGCCTATTGGTGTTCCAAAAGTACCTTTTCGAAGTCCCGGAGAGGAAGATGCATCTTGGGTTGACGTATAGTGCGACTTGTCAGATATATTGGGTCATATGGGATTTCCCCATTCTCTCCCTCGATGGAGATATCCTCTGTTTCGCCCCCAAAAAAAAATTGAATTATCAAAAATTTGTAGCGTGAAGCGCAATGAAGTGCAAATAGATCCGTTTTGTGAGGAGGTATCTAGATTAAATAATATTAGCAATTAAAATAATTTATGGTCGGCTTGGCTGGACCAATAAAATGAAGTATCCAGGCTCCGTTTAAAAAACCCAATTGGTAATATATTTATGATTATTACTTATATCATAAACGATTCGATTTCGTTAAATAGGAATGATCTCAAACTGTTAATCAATCGAATCCAAAAGGGAATGAATATGAATACGTCGAATATTTAGCAGAAGGCATGAAAGAAATGAATTGAAAAAAGGGGGGGTAATAGCAAAAAAAAGACGTGGTATTGGGGTCATTTGTCCTATATGTACAAATCAAAATCGGGCAGATACTTACTCGGAGTAGAGCATAAACCTAAAAAAATTGAAGAAGCCCATTCAGGAACAAGAAAATGACATCGTGATTTTTGAATCGGATCTCGATGAAAAAATACATCAATGAAAGGTTAGTTCGATAAGTTTAGTGAATTGTTTTTTCTATTATAGGAAAACCCGCCAAAGTCATCGTTCTTGAAAAATGGAAGAAAAGCCCCTTCGCTAGAAGTTAGAAAGAACCCGCTATGAAAAAAGAAAGAGGGCTGGAGTTTACACATTGATTTTTTTCGCATGTTGAACCGTATGCATCAAAAGGTGCCTGTACGGCTCCTAAAGGATACAATTTGATCCTAATCAACCGACTTTATCGAGAAAGATTACTTTTTTTAGGCCAAGAAGTTGATAGCGAGATCTCGAATCAACTTATTGGTCTTATGGTATATCTCAGTATAGAGAATGATGCCGAGGATCTTTATTTGTTTATAAACTCTCCTGGCGGCTGGGTAATACCCGGAATAGCTATTTATGATACTATGCAATTTGTGCGACCAGATGTACACACAATATGCATGGGATTGGCCGCCTCAATGGGGTCTTTTATCCTGGTCGGAGGAGAAATTACCAAACGTCTAGCATTCCCTCACGCTTAGCGCCAATGAGTTTTTTATTTGAGAGAAAAAAGAAGACTATGCCTTCACCATATGAATTATTAATATTCAGTAATAATAGCATGGCACTTCGAATTCGATATCCAAATTCTTTATTGTTTTTTTTTTTTTTCAAAAGATTCTCGATTATGTATCGAAAGAGTAGTATGAGACAAACGAAGGGTATTTACGACTTTATCTTACCTATCGTAGGCCTATTTCAGCGTCACAAACTTTTTTCACACCAGAGGATTATTAACAGGATTTAGGTTATCAAAGAGTACGAAAATAAAAAAAAGAAAGAAACTTTGGGATTGCTGAATAACAGCCGAAATAAATATAGAAAGCAACGGGGCCATCATAGTATTTTTGAACTCCTCCAAAAAAAAGAAGGGTGGTAATTGGATCATTTACCGATCTGGGTATAAGAGACCCCATATTTTCTCTTTCTTCGATGAAAGGTAAAAAAGTGAAGTCCATTGGAGAGCCGTATGCAATGCGCAAAAATGCCCGTACGGTTGTTCAATTCTATCTTTTTCTTATTCTTTCTCTCTTCCCCTCCACGGATCGTCGAGCTATAGGAATCTTTTATTATGTTATATTATCTATATCGTTTTATTATGTTATCTTATCTATATAATCAGGGTAATGATCCATCAACCTATTGCCGCTTTTTATGAGGCACAAACGGGCGAATTTATCCTGGAAGCGGAAGAACTACTGAAACTGCGCGAAACCCTTACAAGGGTTTATGTACAAAGAACAGGCAAGCCCTTATGGGTTGTATCCGAAGACATGGAAAGGGATGTTTTTATGTCAGCAACAGAAGCCCAAGCTCATGGAATTGTTGATCTTGTAGCGGTTGTATAAAAAATAGCAGTGATTTCACGCAAATACACGATTTCCGATTTTATCTTCTTACTTCTTAAGGGTTTAATATTCTATATAATCTATTAAATAGAAGAAATTCATAATCGTCCGGTTAGGATCGATCTAAACCAACCCCTAATGTATAATTCAGCATGCCAACTATTAAACAACTTATTAGAAACCCAAGACAGCCAATCAGAAACGTCACGAAATCCCCCGCTCTTGGGGGATGCCCTCAGCGCCGAGGAACATGTACGAGGGTGTATGTGCGACTCGTTTAAATCATGGGTTGAGACAAAACAAAAGAAAGAAAACAAATTTTCCAATATCAATGATCAGTACCATTGAATCGGATAGAATGGAAGAACTCCATTCACGATCTAAAACTAAAAAGGATAGATCTATCATATCTTTCTATTGTGTATGAAATTTATGGTTTCCATTGGTGCAAATTCAATCACTTCAATTTGCAATTTAAGATGAGAAAGAATTCCCCATTGGTAACAAATAGTTATCCATTAAGCGGGGGGAAATCCTATTTAAAAAGCGGAAAGATTATGTTTCTACTCTTGCAAGAACGGACTAACAGGGTCAGCTACCCAACCAAACTTCATAATTAAATACCGTTACTGTATAAGGTATATCTCGTTAGGAAAGACCTATTACTGGAAAATTCATGGGTAGAGCCAAAGAGTGGTAACTGTACAAGTTACCAATACAATAGGATTGATTAAATGAGGGAAAGGGCTCCGGTGTATAGAAAGGACCTCACCGTTTAAGAAGTAACCATAGAGACGATGGAACCCACAATTTCTTTATCTATTTCTATTTACTACTTTATTTTATTTCCAATGCGCCTAGAAAAAAGGAAAAAAGTGTGGTCGGGAAGGTTATAGTAGCAAAAGCCATTGGAATTTTCATCTTATAAATTGGAAGAATCCGTTTTGTTATTAATAGACTAGGAAAGGGGAAATGAATAACTGAAAGAAAGGAAATCAATTAGTTATTCATCAAAGTTTCATTTATTCAATGACCAGAATTAGACGAGGATATATAGCTCGGAGACGTAGAACAAAACTTCGTTTATTTGCCTCAAGCTTTCGCGGGGCTCATTCAAGACTTACTCGAACAATTACGCAACAGAAAATAAGAGCTTTGGCTTCGGCTCATCATGATAGAGATAGGAAAAAAAGAGATTTTCGTCGTTTGTGGATCACTCGAATAAATGCAGTAATTCGGCGAAATCGAGTATCCTATATTTATAGTAGATTAATACACAATCTGTATAAGGGGCAGTTGCTTCTTAATCGTAAAATACTTGCACAAATAGCTATATCAAATAGTAATTGTCTTTATATGATTTCCAATGAGATCATAAAATAAGGAGGTTGGAAGGAATCTTCCAGAATCTTTTAAATGGAGTTCTCTGGAGAATGAACTCCGGGAAGGTAGAATAGAAATTACTATGATAAAATCGGGATAATATGATAAAATCGTCAAAATGAGCGAACACGTTCAATAAAAAAAGATTGATTCTTATTCCCCAATTCTTTTTTTTCTTACAACACAACGGATTCCAGGATTTGTTGACCAAAACATCCAGGTGTTTGAGTTCTGATTGGAATTTTGATTCAATTGAGGAGTAAGCCTATTTTTTTCTGGTTCTAAGACCTGTAGTTCTAGCGGTCGACTCACTTCTTTCAAATTGTTTCTCATTATTAAGAAAAGGTAACGAAGATAAAATACGAGCTTGTTTTATAGCAATAGTAATTAATCGTTGTTCTTTTAAGGTCAATCTATTCACTCGTCTAGATAATATTTTTCCTTGTTCACTAATAAATCGACTAATTAAACTCATGTTTCTATAATCAATTCGATCCCCCGATTGGATCGGGGGCAAACGCCTACGAAAAGATCGCTTGGATTTAAGAAGGAGCCGCTTGGATTTATCCATAATTTTTTTATTCCTTAGCTTCAAATCCTAATCGTTAAAATCCTATTCCGATCCAATCAAAAATGATTTCTAAAATGAATTAATAGGATTTGTTTGTCTCTATTTAGTTGTTTCTATTTAAATATATGAATAATAGATAGATATATATATCTAATTTTTTTTCATGTTCCTTGGAAGAGTGACACACAAGCACTCGGTTCGATCTATATCTATTTCTTTATCTCCCCATGAATTGTATGTTTGGAACAATAGGGACAGAATTTTCTCAATTCCAATCGACTAGGTGTATTGTGTCGATTCTTTTGAGTAATATATCTGGAAATACCCGCCAATTCCTTATTAACACCGTTTCGAACACAACCGGTACATTCCAAAATAACCCTTACTCGGACATCTTTACCCTTGGCCATGAACCTCCTTTCGGGTTTTGATTCACCCAACTTTTCTATTTTCCGATCCAAAGCGAATAAGAAGAAAGGAACCAAAAAAAATAGAAGTTGCTAACAACTCAAAATCCAATTCTGAAATAAAGATTTTGTTGCAATCCATATAGTAAATAGTAAGTAATACAAAAATTTCTAACTATATTTCTACTCACAGTACAGTATTTCATTTAAGTATCTTGTATTGTATGATACTCTTCCCCTAGCCACATTTCCATTTCGCTTTTCTTTTAACTTTAACTCTATTTTGAATTTAATTGGAGCCTGAACCCGAGTTTCGCTGAGGTTGAATCCACTTTTTTCTTTCTCGTTCGCCCCTTATTCTATCTATCGAATTCCAAAAAAAAAAAACAAGAAAAGAGGGGAACGAGAGACAAATATTTGATTCTATCTCTACTCTTCTTCACCCCTTTCTATGTCAATAACTAGAATGAAAAAAAAGGAAATGTCAACGCATCGGGGAATAAACGATTGATTTCTATCAATAAACCTGCTAAAGACCCGAACCATAGAGTACTTAGTACCGGGGCCACGGAAAGATATGTTTTTAGATCTCGCATTGAAAATCCTCCTTCTTTTTTTTTGTATTCCATATTGTAATACATTATGGTAAGAGATATATATATAGTTAAAGACCCCTTCTATTTGTGTGCGGAATCCCTAATTCAAATTGAAATGTGCAATGATTCGGTAGATAAGATTTTTTTTCTTTTTCTTAAAGGAGAAAAAAGGGTCCCTTTCCGTCTGAGAATTCCCGAGAAAAATCTTTTTTTTTATTATATGTTATATGATATGAGACGAAAAAAAAGAAATGCCGGGATCCATTTTGCATATCAATGGAGGAAAGAGAATAAGGATGTGGAAAACAAGACGGGGATTCTCTACAATGATACTGTAGACCAATTGAAAGGGATGTAGCGCAGCTTGGTAGCGCGTTTGTTTTGGGTACAAAATGTCACGGGTTCAAATCCTGTCATCCCTACCTATTACTGTTCAGAGGAACAGTAACGAGAGATCTATTTTGATCGATTCAATTTGGACATACATAATCTTTAATGATATGTGATAGTATACACATGCAAGAAATATTTATCGGCGTTAGAAAAAAAAAAGAATCCCCCTCCTTATAGTCTTTTCCGTTGTGATAAGAAAGCGCTCTTAGTTCAGTTCGGTAGAACGTGGGTCTCCAAAACCCGATGTCGTAGGTTCAAATCCTACAGAGCGTGATGCCGCTCTTGCCTTGTTAGCTTGGTAGATCGAAAATTACACTAAACTGAAATAATTGAACAGCAATCTGAATTTGACCTTGACCTCCCCCGGATTAAATTAAATAAAATTAAATTAAGTAAGGGGGGGTCAGTTAAAAAAAGAGATGTTAATTAATCAAAGGTCCAACTGATCACCACGTCTGTATTGTAAATATGCGGTTACGAATAATCCAGCCAAAGTAATAGGAATTAGACCTAA